TGGGCCCTGCAGTGGTAGAACCTGGTGAACCGGGCGTACTACTTCCTTTCCTTTTTTCTTTTTTCTTTTTTTCCTTCTCTTATGATTTTTCATACTCTCAAAGAAAGTCTAAGTGGATTGTTCTACTTATCTTATAGAGTGAGCGTTTACACACGGATGGACCGGGCGAACGAGACTACAACGCGGCCATTGATCATCTCTTATGACATTTTCTTGAGCGCGGGAAGAAGAAGGAATAGGAATGGACCGAATGATGGATAGCGACTGGTTCGGATGCAAGAGAGCCGTGAAAAAACTTTGCCTCGGCATGCAAATATATGCTTTGTTGGCAGCTCATTAGCTCCCAGTAGGAGTCGATTTCTAAGGGTTCGCCGCTTCCCGGTCAGGACCGGCCGATGGAAAGAAAGGATGAAGGAGGCGCCAAAGGCGTTTTGCTTCCTTGAGAAAAGGAGTTTCGGGGCTACCCATTTTTCCGGAAGGAGTACATTCAGCAACCCGCTTGGCCTTCTTTCTATTATGAGAAATCCGCTTTACAAAGGTAGTTAACTTACTCGACTGAAAGGAGAGGGATGAAATAGCTCGACCATCGGGAGAGGTTATGAAATAAACAAAGTGAAGCGGAAGTGAAGTGGAAGAGGTTACGAAGTAAAGGCGGAATGCCAATCCGCGGACTATGATCCATTACAAACAACGATTTCTTTCTGGCTTGCTGCACAGCTGTAGGAACGGATCTGGACAAAAACAATAAGGAACTGCTCCTCTGGTAGAATCAAAATCGGAGAGCGGATCTTACCGGGACTCACGGGAGAAAGAAATACCTACGGAATGAATACCAAAGAAAGAAATACCTATGAATACATTTGCAGCGAGACTACCTGTATCCCGAGTGGCTCGTTTGAAGCTAACGCCCTGTCATACACAGATCCCCGGGAGGCGTCTTTCCACACATGGGTCCTTCTCCCCGCTTTGCCATCAGTATCGCTAGTCTCTTTGTTGAGTGGGATGATCGCAAAGTCCCAAAAGCATCCTTTTTCTGGGGGAAGAAGGCGGAGGCCACTATTTCAATGAAATTCTCCTGTACCGCTTCAGTCTCACGCCTTTGGCGCCTCGAGATCAAATTGAATTGAAAACGCTTTTTCCCGGCTCTTCGTAGCACAAATTATTTTCTATGAAATCAAATAAGGTAGATCCGATTTCACCTCTGGGATTAAGGCTGCGAGAAAGCGGGCGTTCATAATAAAGCCGTCTATTTCATTGTAAATAAAGCAATGTCTTTTTTACGCTTTGCGACCTACGTACCATGGACCCATAGAGAGTCGCTATCAAGCGTTCTGCTGCAATCCTATTTGTTGAGATTGCAGTGGAATTTCAGTGCCATGAGTCGATCCTTCAAAGTGCACTCGGCGGCATCGGCCGGAGGGAGCTTGTCTGGATAGGTGGAATGAGAAATCTCCGGTAGGCGGGAATGGATTTCTTTCAATCGGACCGGAGCGCTGCGATTATGGAAGATCGGTCAGGTCATTACAAGTTCAAAAAAGACCGATTTGACCGCTAGGCGAAATAAAATTCTTTCAAAAGTGGAGGCTCCGAAGGAGTAGAGCGAAAATGAGAAAGTAAGAAATCACCCCTAGGTGAGACGTAACTTTTCCAAATTCAACCCCGTCTTCTTAGTAAAAAAAGGAAAGTAAGGCTTTCCACGTAGGTGGAATAGCCGCTTTTACTGAGCGCAATGCTATATCTGCGATCAATCTGTTCGGTAGGCATTTCCCCTTATATTCAAAAAGACGTCAGGTTTCCCCAATAGCTGAGATTGGTACTGGAATTCGCGAATCGATGCACCCCGACTAATCATCAATCATATGCTTCGGAACGCACACCCGGATTCGGATTCCTCGTTTACAGGAGCTTCCACTCGAACGAATAGCTCCTTTCTTGCAGAACCCGTGGAGTTAGATTCTGAAAGAATGTGTCCGGCTTACTTCTTTCGCGATGTGTGTGATATGAGAAGAACGCTGTCTTCCTAAAGAAATAGAGGATCCCTCATGACATGATTAGCCCCAAACTATTCCATTCCATGAGCTATTGGAGATCGGGTGCACTTCGTGACACCTCCATGGATGATTTCAACACATTTTACTTCGTAACCTTAGCGGCCGCCGTTCTTTCAGAACCGTGCTTTCACTCTTTTGCGCATTCCATGCGACATGCTATCCCCCTAAGCAAAGGCAGGTTATTCATGGAATGAATTCATATGGTTCACCTCCGCATTTGGTTACAATCGCATTTTCCTGTGTGCTATCCCCATCTTTATAAGAAAGGGCTTATTCATTCTCTGAATTGATCCTTTTTACCACCAGTTTTATGCTGGAGCGCATTCTCGCTTGATTCATCTTTATAAGCAAAAGCGGTCCGTTCTCTGACCACCTTTTGGGGACACATGAGTAGTAAGTAAAAGCGAGATTGGGGTCAGCTTGAGAGGGCGTCCCATGCCATGAATGAG